AGAATATATAATTTCCTGCTACGGGGCTCGAAAAGGAGTCGTGGATACTGCTGTACGAACATCAGATGCTGGATACCTCACGCGTAGACTTGTCGAAGTAGTTCAACACATTATTGTACGTAGAACAGATTGTGGTACTATCCGAGCTATTTCCATGAGTCCTCGAAATGGAGTGACAGAAAAAATTTTTGTCCAAACCCTAATTGGTCGTGTATTGGCAGACGATATATATATGGGGATACGATGCATTGCCGCTCGAAATCAAGATATTGGGATTGGACTTGCCAATCGATTCATAACCTTTCGAGCACAACCAATATATATTAGAACCCCCTTTACTTGCAGGAATACATCTTGGATCTGTCAATTATGTTATGGAAGAAGCCCGACTCACGGCGACCTGGTTGAATTGGGAGAAGCTGTAGGTATTATTGCGGGTCAATCAATTGGAGAACCGGGGACTCAACTAACATTAAGAACTTTTCATACAGGTGGAGTATTCACAGGCGGTACTGCCGAACATGTACGAGCTCCTTATAATGGAAAAATAAAGTTCAATGAGTATTTGGTTCATCCCACACGTACTCGTCATGGGCATCCTGCTTTTCTATGTTCTATAGACTTGTATGTAACTATTGAGAGTCGGGATATTATACATAGTTTGAATATTCCACCAAAAAGTTTGATTTTAGTTCAAAATGATCAATATGTAGAATCTGAACAAGTGATTGCTGAGATTCGGGCCGGAACGTCTACTTTTCATTTTAAAGAGAGGGTTCGAAAACATATTTATTCTGAATCAGAGGGAGAAATGCACTGGAGTACCGATGTCTACCACGCACCTGAATATATATATAGTAATGTTCATCTATTACCAAAAACAAGTCATTTATGGATATTAGCAGGAGGTCCGTACAGATCCAGTATAGTGTCTTTTTCGCTCCACAAGGATCAAGATCAAATGAATGTTCATTCTTTTTCTGTCGACGAAAGATATATCTCTGACCTCTCAATCACTAATGATCAAGTAAGACATAAATTGTTGGATCTTTCCGGTACTCTTAAAAAAGATAGGGAAATTATTGACTATTCAAGACTTGATCGAATCATATCCAACAGTCATTGGAATTTCATATATCCTTCGATTCTCCAAGAAAATTCTGATTTCTTGGCGAAAAGGCGAAGAAATAGATTTCTCATCCCATTACAATATGATCAAGAACGAGAGAAAGAACTAATACCCTCTTTTGGTATTTCGATTGAAATACCCATAAATGGTATTTTACGTAGAAATAGTATTATTGCTTATTTTGATGATCCACGATATAGAAGAAAGAGTTCGGGAATTACTAAATATGGGACCGTAGAGGTGGATTCAATCGTAAAAAAAGAAGATTTGATTGAATATCGAGGAGCAAAAGAATTTAGTCCCAAATACCAAATGAAAGTGGATCGGTTTTTTTTTATTCCCGAAGAGGTGCATATCTTACCCGGATCTTCGTTCATAATGGTCCGGAACAATAGTATCATTGGAGTAGATACACAACTCGCTTTAAATACAAATACAAAAAGCCGAGTAGGTGGATTAGTCCGAGTGGAGAGAAAAAAAAAAAGTATTGAACTTAAAATCTTTTCTGGAGATATTCATTTTCCCGGAGAGACGGATAAGATATCCAGACACAGCGGCATTTTGATACCACCAGGAACGGAAAAGGAAAAAAAAAATTCTAAGGAATCAAAAAAAAAATTGAAAAATTGGATCTATGTCCAACGGATCACACCTACCAAAAAAAAGTATTTTGTTTTGGTTCGGCCCGTAGTCACATATGAAATAGCTGATGGGATAAATTTAGCAAAACTTTTCCCGCAGGATCTCTTGCAGGAAAAAGATAATGTCCAACTTAGAGTTGTCAATTATATCCTTTATGGAAATGGAAAGTCAATTCGAGGAATTTATCACACAAATATTCAATTAGTTCGGACTTGCTTAGTCTTGAATTGGGACCAAGAAAAAAAGGGTTCTATAGAAGAGGCTCATGCTTCCTTTGTTGAGGTAAGGGCAAATGATCTGATTCGCGATTTCATAAGAATTGAGTTAGTCAAGTGTACTATTTCATATACCGGAAAAAGGTATCATACGGCGGGTTCGGGATTGATTCCAACTAATGGATTAGGTCGCACCAATATCAATCCTTTTTATTCCAAAACGAGGATTCCATTAGTTACCCAGCATCAAGGAACTATTGGTACGTTATTGAATCGAAATAAGGAATGCCAATCTTTGAGAATTTTGTCATCATTCAATTGTTTTCGAGTTGGTCCATTCAACGGTTCGAAATATAACAATGTGGCAAAAGAATCGAATCCCATAACTCCAATTAGGGATTTGTTGGGCCCCTTAGGTACTATTGTACCTAAAATAATGAACTTTTATTCATCTTACCATTTAATAACTCATAATCAGATCTTGTTAAACAAATATTGGCTATTTGACAATTTTAAACAGACTTTCCACGTATTTGAAGTACTTAAATACTGTTTAATAGATGAAAATAGGAGGATTTTAAATCCCAGTCCGTGCAATAATATCATTTTGAATCCATTCCATTTAAATTGGTGCTTTCTACATCACAATTATTGTGAAGAGACATCTACGATAATTAGCATTGGACAATTTCTTTGTGAAAATATATGTCTAGTTAAATATGGACCACACATAAAAAAATCTGGCCAAATTTTAATTGTTCATGTTGACTCCTTAATTATAAGATCAGCTAAGCCCTATTTGGCCACTCCAGGAGCGACTGTTCATGGACATTATGGGCAAACCCTTTCTGAAGGAGATACATTAGTTACATTTATATATGAAAAATCCCGATCTGGTGACATAACGCAAGGTCTTCCAAAAGTGGAACAAATCTTAGAAGTGCGTTCAATTGGTTCAATATCGATGAACCTTGAAAGGAGAGTTGAAGGTTGGAACGAACGTATACCAAGAATTCTTGGAATTCCTTGGGGATTCTTAATTGGCGCCGAGCTAACCATAGCCCAAAGTCGTATCTCTTTGGTTAATAAGATCCAAAAGGTTTATCGATCCCAGGGGGTCCAGATCCATAATAGACATATAGAGATTATTGTACGGCAAGTAACATCAAAAGTGTTGGTTTCAGAAGATGGAATGTCTAATGTTTTTTTACCGGGAGAATTAATTGGATTGTTGCGAGCGGAACGAGCGGGGCGTGCTTTAGACGAAGCGATCTGTTATCGGGCAATTTTATTGGGAATAACGAGGGCATCTCTGAATACTCAAAGTTTCATATCCGAAGCAAGTTTTCAAGAAACTGCTAGAGTTTTAGCAAAAGCTGCTCTACGGGGTCGTATTGATTGGTTGAAGGGTCTGAAAGAAAATGTTGTTCTGGGGGGAATTATCCCTGTCGGTACTGGATTCAAAAAATTAGTGCACCGTTCAAGACAAGACAAAAAGATTCATTTGGAAATCAAAAAGAAAAATCTATTCGAGTTGGAAATGAGAGATATTTTGGTACACCATAGAGAATTTTTTTGTTCTTGTGCCCCAAGCAATTTCCATGACACACCAGAAAAATCATTTACACGAATTCATAATTCCTAAAGAGAGATTTATTCTTTTTACTTTCTAGTTATTGATTTGGTAATAAACAAAATTAAGAAATTAAGTTAAGTAATAAAAAAAATGAATGGTTTGGGCTGTGTATCAACGGTCAATCCCGGTAGAAGGTTCCGTAGGAACAATTATTTATTTGTTAAAAAAAAAAAGAGAAAGCGTGGGAAAAATGACAAGAAGATATTGGAACATCCATTTGGAAGAGATGATGGAAGCAGGAGTTCATTTTGGTCATGGTACTAAGAAATGGAATCCTAGAATGGCCCCTTACATCTCTGCAAAGCGTAAAGGTATTCATATTATAAATCTTACTAGAACTGCTCGTTTTTTATCAGAAGCCTGTGATTTAGTTTTTGATGCAGCAAGTCGAGGAAAAAACTTCTTAATTGTTGGTACCAAAAATAAAGCAGCAGATTTAGTAGCATCGGCTGCAATAAGGGCTCGATGTCATTATGTTAATAGAAAATGGCTCGGTGGTATGTTAACGAATTGGTCCACTACGGAAACGAGACTTCATAAGTTCAGAGATTTAAGAGCAGAACAAAAGATGGGGAAACTCAACCGTCTCCCTAAAAGAGATGCAGCAATGTTGAAAAGAAAATTATCTACTTTGCAAACATATTTGGGCGGGATCAAATATATGACTGGGTTACCCGATATTGTAATCATCGTTGATCAACAAGAAGAATATACAGCTCTTCGAGAATGTGTCATTTTGGGAATTCCGACGATTTGTTTAATCGATACAAATTGTGACCCAGATCTCGCAGATATTTCGATTCCAGCCAACGATGATGCTATAGCTTCAATCCGATTGATTCTTAACAAATTAGTATCCGCAATTTGTGAGGGTCGTTCTAGCTATATAAGAAGTCGTTGATTATGATTATGTTATGATTAAGAATAATAAGATTAGTTAATGTTGATTATTTTGATTTATTGGATCGGTTACTATTCTTGTCTTGAATTTTTTAAAAGAGATAAAATGGGATATTGATATTATGTTATGTGATTTCTTGGTATCCTAACTATATGATTAATGATGAAAGTATATGAGTTGAGAAAGAGATGGTTGAATCAAAATAATTTTTTTTGAAGTTCGATTTCTGTCAGAGGACAATATGAATGTTATGCCATGTTCCATTAAAACACTCAAAGGGTTATACGATATATCAGGTGTAGAAGTAGGCCAACATTTATATTGGCAAATAGGAGGTTTACAAATTCATGCCCAAGTACTTATCACTTCTTGGGTCGTAATTACTATCTTATTAGGTTCAGTCATCATAGCTGCTCGGAATCCACAAACCATTCCGACCGATGGTCAGAATTTCTTCGAATATGTCCTTGAATTTATTAGAGACTTGAGCAAAACTCAGATTGGAGAAGAATATGGTCCTTGGGTTCCCTTTATTGGAACTATGTTCCTATTTATTTTTGTTTCTAATTGGTCAGGTGCCCTTTTACCTTGGAAAATCATACAGTTACCTCATGGGGAGTTAGCCGCCCCCACAAATGATATAAATACTACTGTTGCTTTAGCTTTACTCACGTCAGTGGCATATTTTTATGCGGGTCTTAGCAAAAAAGGATTGGGTTATTTTGGAAAATACATTCAACCAACTCCAATACTTTTACCAATTAACATCCTAGAAGATTTCACAAAACCTTTATCTCTTAGTTTTCGACTTTTCGGGAATATATTGGCTGATGAATTAGTAGTTGTTGTTCTTGTTTCTTTAGTACCTTTAGTAGTTCCTATACCTGTCATGTTTCTTGGATTATTTACAAGTGGTATTCAAGCTCTTATTTTTGCAACTTTAGCCGCGGCTTATATAGGGGAATCAATGGAGGGTCATCATTGATTAGTTTTCGAAATAGTCTTTTTTTTTTAAGCTTACCACGATTGAGGCAATGCATGCTTGGGGTTCTTGGTTGGGGAACATAATAGATAGAAATACATATATATCTATGTATATACGACTAGAGTTGTAGGAGACAAGATAGACGATATTACGAAATGGCAGATGGGTTAGGGGGGTCACACTAGATAAATGGAATGTCTATAAGTCCAGCCACAGTCCCTGTATATCTTTCGAAGAATTATTCTAGAATCTGATTCAATATAAAATGTGGGCGGTTTGCGTTATGAAAGAAACAAATGTATATGTGATATTAGATATATACTAGTTATATAGGGGTTATCCCTATCTATATTAATTATTAATTTCATTTTTTTTTTATTCGAAGTTTTAGTTACTTCGACTCAATAGATTTTAGTGATCAAATAAGTAATAATTCATTGGTTGATTGTATCATTAACCATTTTTTTCTTTGGTGTGAGGAACCTATCATCATGAATCCACTGATTTCTGCCGCTTCCGTTATTGCTGCTGGATTGGCCGTAGGGCTTGCTTCTATTGGACCTGGAGTTGGTCAAGGTACTGCTGCAGGCCAAGCCGTAGAAGGTATTGCGAGACAACCAGAAGCAGAAGGAAAAATACGAGGTACTTTATTACTTAGTCTAGCTTTTATGGAAGCTTTAACAATTTATGGATTGGTTGTGGCATTAGCACTTTTATTTGCAAATCCTTTTGTTTAATTTCATCCTAGAATGAAAATGTAAAAAAGTACGTAACGTACTTTTTCTTATGTTATTAACTTGTTGCCGTTTGTTTCTGTGAATTATATCACTCCTACAATTATGTATTTGTTGCGACAATACCCCGGGAAGGACTGATTTGAGGATGAGGAATTAGTGGATTCGCTCGCTTTCTTCCTTCCCGTCCTTAGTTTAGTACGATGGAATTTTTACTTTTCTTTTACGAAGTGTTTGAACAAAGGAGATATTTTGCAATTGACATGAGACCCAGGACCTAACTTAATAAGTATCTTATCGGAAACTTCAAAAAAAATAAGAAATTTTGTAATTCTCAAATTCAATAAATAGATTTAATCTACTCCCATTAAGAACCGGAAATTAAGAAAAAGAAATCGATAAAAAAGAACGACTCAAGTGATACAAAAAGAACTCTGTTCTTTGTTAGTCCTATCTATAAGAGGAGAGCATATGAAAAATGTAACCGATTCTTTCGTTTCCTTAGGCCACTGGCCATCTGCCGGGAGTTTCGGGTTTAATACCGATATTTTAGCAACAAATCCAATAAATCTAAGTGTAGTGCTTGGTGTATTGATTTTTTTTGGAAAGGGAGTGTGTGCGAGTTGTATATTTCAAGAATAGGTTGGATCCAACCGACTGTACTTTATTACTGTACTTTATTTATGTTATTTTATATATATTATTTTTGATTTTTATATTATAGTATAGGATAAATAGGAAAAAAGTGCATAATCTCGACGAATTCCTTCTGAGTAAATTCATAAATCATATGTAAGAACCATAGCATTTCGTTATTCATTGGTAAGTCAACTTTGATTCTCTATCAACCAACCAATAATGTGAGACCATTAACATGGTTAAAGCTAAACTGTTTGAAGTCCGGGCACAATATGGTACTCTTTCTACCACTACGTTAAAACCGAAATGGTTTCAAAAAAAAATAGTTGGTAATTTTTCCGATATATAACACTCATATCGATAAAATGATTTGAACCATTTACTAGAATAAATAAAGGGCACCTTGCCCTTTATTATCCAATGCCGAATCGACGACCTATGTATAAAAAAGAGGAATTTTTGGATTTGCATAAAAAAAGGAAATAAAATGAAAAAAATAATATATACATATAAATATAATATGAATATTTTCAAGTAAATAAAGAACAAATAAAAAAACAACTTTGCTGACAATTATAGATTTTTTGTCTGGTCGGAAGAGTCCTCCTAATATTCTGGT